TCAATGGTAAAACATCTCCTTGCCAAGGAGAAGATACGGGTTCGATTCCCGCCGCTCGCCAGCTTAATTTAGTAAGGTACTATGATAAAAAATTTCGTCTAGTTGACTACTTAACTACTTATATTAAATTAAGTAGGTGTTAGTCTAATACCGTATCCCTTACTATCTTACCCTTCCTTTGCACCCCACTCAAAAAAAAGGGGGCTCCGGCGGCGGGAATCGAACTCGCCAACAGGACTCCCTAAATCAGGGATTCACCGAGACGAACAACTGGCAAACTGCTTTTAAAGGGAAGGGAGGTAGACTGTGCCTTTCTTTCATTTCATTTTTCTTTTCTGCAGGGTAGGAAGGAGCCTTGAGAGTTCTTCTTGTAGGGGCAAGTGACTTTGTAAACTGCTCAATTTGGCCCTCTAGGGCCGGGAACTAATGAATAAAAAAGGGTTGGATACCGCCCAGCCCTCTACCATATCCATACAAATAGAATAGTCCTTTTATACAGACAGCTAAGTGCGGAGACGGGAATCGAACCCGTGACCTCAAGGTTATGAGCCTCGTGAGCTACCAAACTGCTCTACTCCGCTCTGGAGGGCCGGAAACTGGTGGACGAAAAAGGTTGAATACAGGCCTCTACCATGTCTAGACAAATAGAATAGTCCTTTTATACAGAATGGAGCGGGTAGCGGGAATCGAACCCGCATCGTTAGCTTGGAAGGCTAGGGGTTATAGTCGACGTTGGTTGATTATTTTTAACGTCTCTAATTCAAAACCGAACATGAAATTTGGATTTCATTCGGCTCCTTTATGGATATTCTCACCACTTAACATCTATGTCAGCTTTTCTATCTGAATGGAACCAAAGCTCTCCGCTTTCTAGATGATCCCTATAGAGTAGGAAATAGAAATTATACTAAATCTATCTAATCTACTTACTTCGTTCCCTAATTTTATTCAAGAGATCCTGAGGAAAAGAATTGGGTTTCCACCGAGCTGAAACAATATGCTGATGGTTCTAGTAAACCAAAACTACCGTTTTTTAGCTATTTGGCTTCCATTTCCTTTTTTAACAAAAGAAGATTTAGTTACGATTGGAAATAAACTTTTTTGTATCTTCATCCATAGATCCTTTACTCATATTTAAAAAATGGGAATACTTAATCCAATGCAAAATTATGCTTCGCGACTCTGTACTCATAATCCAATTTGTATTTTGGATGCAATTTCCATTAGTCTTTGGATACAAATCGCGAGAATGTATATTCTTCCTCAATATGCTATTGAGAGGAAAAGGATTAAATCCTTTATAAGAACTAAAGTTTTCATCGGAATATAAAAAACTTAAGGACACCTTAAGTATATCATTTCAAATTCAGTTATTAATAGAACGAATCACACTTTTACCACTAAACTATACCCGCTACATGTAGATTATGATACCAACGCTACCCTTTGTCAAGGGTAGCCATTCGAGAAGGAGGCTAATTCCCCCTTATTGAATCAAATGGAGAAGGTTCATGACAGTGAGCGATTGGTACTTCGATCGCGGGCCTTTATTTTAGGGTTTAGATAGCCTCTCTGGTCTGTAAAATACATATCTTCTTACCATCCCAATAGCGTATGAACCTAATGTATGCATTTCGATTAGGGTCGTATTCTTATTCTATGGTTACGACTACAATGATCATTATTTGCTTTGCGAGGACGTAAGTGTGCCAGACTGCTGTAAGGAATAGTTTGATTATTCCTACAATATACACTAGGAGATATAGGGGGCAGCACTGCCCCCATAAATCCCTTTCTTCCTTTTCCTTTTTGTTCAATTCTGAACAAAGAAATTGGGGAAGATGTTTTCTTCCCCCACTTATCATGAAGTCCGAGCCCTAGAGAAAGAGTGAGATGAATTTCAAAAATTCATCATAGACTTTCCCTATGGCTTGAGAGAAGCAAGAAACAAAGAGTCGTAACTTAAAGAGAAAGGCGGACAGGACCCGACGGATTTACCTGATTACGTCAGGTAAATCCTTACCTGAGAAATTTTGGTCAGGATTTACCTGATGTAAAGAAGATCCTAAATGTCTCTGGTTAGTCGATCCTCTCCATTTACTAATTTCCTCCCCTCTTTTCCACTCAATTCTAGTTTATTAGATTCTTGTTTAAAAGAATCAAAGAAGATGAATAGAACTAAGAACACATAAAAAAAGCATAGAGGACCAAGACCATTACCAAATGTTCCTCTCAAGAATCATATTGGGTATCTGTTCCCTTCCTTTTCCCGCTAGGATCGGAAATCTTATATTTTTCATATCCATATACCATCGAACCCTTAGGGTTACAGAATCCTCCTTTTTTCCTAGTCTTCGGAAACAGAAAACCCATAGCCGGGAGGAGTTAGGTATGTAGGGTATGGTTTATTATTTTTTGTTGGGCAGGCAGTAGAATAATTTTTCTACTCTGCAATATAAATTCTACTGCCCACTTTTTACAAGCAAATTGTTGCTAAAACTCTAACATAGTTTGTTCAAAATGCACCAACTAGAATCCTTGGAGAATATTCAAGTACCCCCTTTCCAAGGGGTACCTGTTAAAAATCGCTTCAACAAATCCGTCCAAAACTTTTTAAGAAAAATGGAAAAGTTTTGAACTCGAAGGTTTTTCCAAGAGATGCCTGTTAAAAATAGTTGCAATCTCTCACCAAAACAGATAAGAAGTATCTCACTGAAAATTACTAACCAGCCATATGGGTATATTAAGAGCGCGAATTCCTTTATACCCCACCCAATTACAATTAAAGGAAATAAAACATAAATGGAGAAAATTCTCATCATAAGATCAGCCAATAGAAGAAAAAAGTCCCTAATTCTGCAGAACGTTCTGAGCACGTGAAAAGTCAATAGCCTAAAGATAAAAAAGAAAAAGTATACCATTTTTTTGACAGCAGCTCTTATTGCCCCTTTGGCCTTTTTTTTGGCCTTTTGTATTATCCGATTCAAAAATCGATTCATATTCAAAAATTGATTCATATTTGTTCACCTCCTCTAAACAATCTAACTTTCGTGCTTTGGTTTAGTGAGTCGTCCGAGATCGTGTTTACATACCTATGAACTTACCCTCTTCAAGTATATTGGATACTACTATACTAATAATTATAGTAATAATTTTTTATTGTGTCAACCCTCTCTTCACGTATTTTATTATACGTATTTTTTTATATAATAAAATAAAAAAAAACCTCTACTTTGTGCAAGTGATAAGAGAGAATATGAAAGATTTTCTTATTTTTCTTGATTTTCTCAAGATTTTGAACCTTGCCATGAATAAACTTCTATATCTCGATCTCGATATATACATATATAATCTCTACATATATCTCTATATGTACATATATTATGTACATTATGCAGTAGACCCATAATGGGAAATCAAAGTGGCTAATTTTGGAATTGAATAAAAAGCCCTTTTAACTCAGTGGTAGAGTAATGCCATGGTAAGGCATAAGTCATCGGTTCAAATCCGATAAAGGGCTTTTTAATTTGGTGGTAGAGTAATGCCATGGTAAGACGTAAGTCATCGGTTCGAATCCGATAAAGTACTTTTCTACTAAATTTATTATTTATTCACCTTATTTATTATTTATTCACCTTTTTTTCTTTGTTTTTGAAAATTTCTCCATTTTTTTCTTGAATTTTATGACTTAGTGTGGGATGCATGCATTTTTGGTCTGAACACTAAATGAAGCACGGAGTGTAAATTGCAAAAAAGAAATCAAATTGGACTCTTTTTCCTGTTAGATCAATCAAATCACTACCTGTACTGAACTAATCTAGAATCCCTTTTATTAATCTATTCTTATTCTATACCCTTTAAATGAATTTCCCTAAAAAGTAGGAGATGATCCGTGAATTAACCTAACCATCAACTAAAAAAAATCCTAAGAAAGCATAACAGAAAAGTAGGAAAGACTCTTTGCTTTGGATCTAGTTATACTCTTCGAGTATATTGACAATTCTAAAAAACTGCTCATACTATCATTATAGTATAATGACGAGCGGTTGTATATGGCCCTATCGTTTAGTGATGCCCCTATCGTCTAGTGGTTCAGGACATCTCTCTTTCAAGGAGGCAGCGGGGATTCGACTTCCCCTGGGGGTAGGGAGTATTATGAAAGGAGGTTAATCATAGATTATCAAAAACCCTAGAATAAATTCTTCCTGGGTCGATGCCCGAGCGGTTAATGGGGACGGACTGTAAATTCGTTGACGATATGTCTACGCTGGTTCAAATCCAGCTCGGCCCAAAAATCTAGGGCTTCGTGAATATGAACTAAATCCATTTTTTTTCTTCCATAAAAAAAAATGTCTGATCCATAGAAATAAAGGATAAAGAGAAAGGGGGAAATTTCTTTCTAATCCATATTTCTCTCATTCCTTTTTTACAAACAAAAGAGTTTTTCTTATTGAAAGGTGGATTATCATCCATTTTAAGCGATAAAAAATCGCGACATACTAGTTATGTCACTCTCACTATACCCACATACGATATATGGGTATGTAGTATATGATTCGTCTATTTCTTAGAGTACGACAGACGAATCGAATCTTCTTATGGTTCTATTTAAAAATAGGTATAGGTATGCCATACACCCCGCGGGGATTGTAGTTCAATTGGTCAGAGCACCGCCCTGTCAAGGCGGAAGCTGCGGGTTCGAGCCCCGTCAGTCCCGAACTAGGGTTCAATGAATGGGTAAATTCATCTTTCCTTTTTCCATAAAAAATTTCCATCAAAAAAAGGGGGCAGGAGACAAGATCAAATACCTATGGGGCATCCTTACTTCACTTTTTTGATTTCGCATTTTTCATTAAAGAGGGAGGGAAGGCCTATAGGAATTTCTTTTTTCACTACTCCCGGTTGATAAAGAAAGACATACATATCATACGTGGATTAGTATAATTTAGGATATTACTCTATCCTTATGATGATACCATCCTCATCTTAACTTCCTATTCGACTCTTATGGATTATGGAATAGAGTACCGGTATTTTATCGGAATCCATACATAAATTGTATTCGTTTATTCTTAGACAGTGAATTTAATATAATTAGTACTTTTTGGGTTAAACCAGGCCCCTTCCATTTTGTAGTTCCAACTTTGTTTGTGTATGTTCAATGACTAATTGGAAAGAATCTATCTCATTCTCATTCCATTTGCGGACTCCTTTTTTATGGATCCGCTCTCATCTTTAGACCCAAAAAGTGGATATTGATAGTAACCTAATAAAATAAAAGAAAAACCAAGCAAAGCAAACGCCCTTTTTCCTAAATTTAAAATATTCGATTTTTTTTATTTAAGCCCTCTTTTCTCCATCTCACTTCTACTTCTACTGCTTATTTGTATGTCTATGTGACCCATAGAAAGTCGGTCATATAATACATACATACATAATTGTATGTATAACTATAAGAAAAAGGAAGGGAAATTGGATAAGATAAGAAAGATCGTGGGTTATAGATATAGAAAAGAAAAAGTAGAAAAGGATGAAAAAAAGAGAGAATTCCTAATCCAATCAAAAAACCCATTTTGGTCTTAGTATGGATAAGGGATCTTCCTATGTTATACTATTCCACTCTCAACCATGAATTGATTTGATAGATCCGATATTCATAATATTGAATTGATTCAGTATTATCAGAATGCAAGTCCTCCCCTTGAATTTACAGGATACCCCTTTTTCCTCTCCATGGGATTACATCCCGAGTTATTGCGAAAAAAAAAGAGGTTATGGAAGTCAATATTCTCGCATTTATTGCTACTGCACTGTTCATTCTAGTTCCTACTGCCTTTTTACTTATTATTTATGTAAAAACAGTCAGCCAAAATGATTAATTGGAATTCCAATTAATCATTGAAGAAATGAAAAAGGGATTAAATAAAATAAAAATCCAAGTCTTAAATGAAAGGATCTGGTTGGAATCATAAAGTGTGGTAGAAAGAACTACATATAGTTTTTTCTACCACACTTTAGAGTCTTTCTATTATATTATCTTGAATCTACATAGAATAGATTAGTAGATTGAAATAGTATTCTAATTCAATTTCTTTTTTCACTGCATCCACTTAATTTCAATCAAGTCAAAATAAAAAAATCGAAGACAATTCTTCACGAAAGAATCCATGGAGGGAGAGAAAAATAATATGAGAATAGACTATAGTAAAAGAAAAAAAGTAAAAGTCAAAATCAGCGAATCTTTCATGCTTAAACATGCGGCGAGATGCTTCAAAAGAGCATAAAAATTTTTCTAAGAATAAGAAAAGAGTATAAAACAAATGGAAAGTGTGCGATATGTTGTGAATAGCTCCGTGGAAGAAAGTCTAATTTTCTTATGTATAGAACTTTTTTAACCATTCGTCACTTCTAGTAGAAATTATGAATTGCTGTAATCGCTCTTTCTATTTCTATAGAGTAGAATAGAACGACTCCTTCTTACAAGAGTTTCTTACAGGAGTGAAACAAAACTAAAGAAAGAAAGAATAAAGTTTGGCAAAATGATTAATGCAAAAGGATCAATTAAAGAAAAGAGTTGATACAACAATTCGACTACTCAATCAATTAGTAGTATCCCTAGAGTCCACTCCTCCCCCATACTACTAGTGAAAGAGAAAATGTAAAGACTACCATTAAAGCAGCCCAAGCGAGACTTACTATATCCATGTAAATTATGTCTCCTATTTCTATGAAGAAATTATTCTACTATTGATCAATAATCATAGTGGAATCAAGGGTACAGAGTCAAAAAGGGATTCTGCCCTAAGGCTATGGATGAATCAGTTCAAGGAGTTTACTCCTAACAAATTCTTATAGGATTTCTGGTAGAATTGGAGAGCATTAAGTATAAATACGATACATAGCCCTTTTCCTTAAAAAAGAGTACGGGGATGATGTCCTGAATGGAAGACGCGGGAATAGAAAGATTTTTTCTTCCTTTTGTTACCTTTTTTTTATAAGCAAAGGACGTCAGAATATACCATAAAATTAGGATAGATAAATATTTATTGGATACCTACCTTGCCTATGTTTATTTTTAACCTAAACCCTACAGCCCCGCTTTCTATCATTCTATGAAAGAATGAGGAGACTTTATCCACAACTCCGAAATTGATTTTTGATCAGCCTATTCAATCTGATTCTCGACGGAATCAGTAGCCCTTACTTTAGTGTATGTAGGTAGCATAAGATGTACGATAAATAAAATGTATAATAATTAGGAAGTCTTGATATTCCTTCGTGGAGTCCCTTCTTCAATCTTAGATTGAAAAAAAAAGAATGCCCCTTAGGAGCCCTTTGAATATCAAGATTTCTGACATCTTAGCCTCGTAGTTTTAAATTCTCGAATCAATTAAGAATCAATTCAAATTAATAAAAGAATAAGTAAACGCTACCTCATCCCTATTGGTAGCTGTTTGGGCCACTACCGACAAAACAAACCCTAATAGAACTATGGATTCTCAAAATCCAGTATCGCCAGGCCTAGTTATTCTCTTGCCCCAGCTTATGCGGGGTACGAATTTGTCGAGTTCGATCAGTACTATAAGCCTAAGTATTTTATTGATCAGGCGGCACCCAGATTTGAACTGGGGATAAAGGATTTGCAGTCCCCTGCCTTACCGCTTGGCCATGCCGCCAAAAAATCCGATCTAAAATCGAGAAAAGAGCAAGTATTCATCCACGTTTTCTTACTAAAACCCCCTTTCTTTTATCTTGAATCTAATTCTACTTACTTTTTTCCAATATTTTTCCAAAAATCTATTCCTGCTTTTTTTGGATCCAGTTTCGATTATTCTCCTCCATGGATTCTATCTTAAAACACACATTGCTAACACTAGAAAACTTCCCTTTTCTTTCTATTGAGATGAAAAAGGAGAAAAAGTGGATTTCCAGTCACAGGCTGCAAAATTCAGAACAAATTGGAACCATTAACTAGAATTCTACTTTTTTTTGAATTGCAGTAGTGAACGACTCTTAAATCAGTATTCTCTCCCCCCCTTCCTTTTAATGGCATAATAAAATAGAATGGGTTTATGCCTAATCCGTGTATAGGTAAACTCCAGGTCCGAACAGCATTATTATCCATAACAGCATTATTATCCATGGATCCCCCTTATGTACATATCTCTATGGGGAATCGTGCTTTAATTTTTCATTGCATTAAATATCTTGAATAAAAAAAGGAAATTTGCTCTGATATAGAGTATGACCTGACCATCTTGGCCCACCCAAGTGAAATTACGATAAAAGCAGGGATATGTGGAGAGGTGGATAACTAGATTGGCATGTACTTAAAAAAAAGGACTTACTTTATTTTAGGATTCTACAATGAAATCCTATATTTTCTAGCAATTCTACTACTACGAAACAAAAAAGAACCCTCAAATTCTTTTTTGAAATTAAACTAAGCGTGCTATTCTAAATCGAACTAAAGTCAAACTTTCTAGTGCTTATAAATTATTATATTATGGCTTTATCCCATTCATAGAAAGGAGATAAAATGAGAAATCTTTGCCATCCAATCTGATTAGAATATCATTAAGTGGCAGAATTTTTTTCTAGGAATGTTTTATCAATTCATTTTCATTCGATTTGTACCCCTGGCAAATTCGAACTTTCCTCGAAATTGTCTCTATTCATATGTATGAAATACATATATGAAATACGTATGTGGAGTTCCCTAGAATTTCATGTGATTCAGTAAACAGAATATAGATTCCATGATTGCTAGATCGATCCATAGGGATTGATGAAGAGTGAGCTGATAATGGAATTTTTCTTCGATAAAAAGGAAACTTAAGATTAAGATGCTCCGGAATGGAAATGAGGGAATGTCCACAATACCCGGATTTAGTCAGATCCAATTCGAGGGATTTTTTAGGTTCATTAATCAAGGCTTGGCAGAAGAACTTGAGAAGTTTCCAACAATTAAAGATCCAGATCACGAAATTGCATTTCAATTATTTGCGAAAGGATATCAATTGCTAGAACCCTCAATAAAAGAAAGGGATGCTGTGTATGAATCACTCACCTATTCTTCCGAATTATATGTATCTGCGAGATTAATTTTTGGTTTCGATGTGCAAAAACAAACCATTTCTATTGGAAACATTCCTATAATGAATTCCTTAGGAACCTTTATAATAAATGGAATATACCGAATTGTGATCAATCAAATATTGCTAAGTCCTGGTATTTACTACCGCTCGGAATTAGACCATAAGGGAATTTCTATCTACACCGGGACTATAATATCAGATTGGGGAGGAAGATCGGAATTAGCAATTGATAAAAAAGAAAGGATATGGGCTCGCGTAAGTAGAAAACAAAAGATATCTATTCTAGTTCTATCATCAGCTATGGGTTCGAATCTAAGAGAAATTCTAGATAATGTTTCCTACCCTGAAATTCTCTTGTCTTTCCCGAATGCTAAGGAGAAGAAGAGGATTGAGTCAAAAGAAAAAGCTATTTTGGAGTTTTATCAACAATTTGCTTGTGTAGGTGGGGACCTGGTATTTTCGGAGTCCTTATGTGAGGAATTACAAAAGAAATTTTTTCAACAAAAATGTGAATTAGGAAGGATTGGTCGACGAAATATGAATCGGAGACTGAATCTTGATATACCTCAGAACAATACATTCTTGTTACCACGAGATGTATTGGCCGCTACGGATCATTTGATTGGAATGAAATTTGGAACGGGTATACTTGACGATGACGATATGAATCACTTGAAAAATAAACGTATTCGTTCGGTTGCGGATCTGTTACAAGATCAATTCGGACTGGCTCTTGATCGTTTACAACATGCGGTTCAAAAAACTATCCGTAGAGTATTCATACGTCAATCGAAACCGACTCCACAAACTTTGGTAACTCCAACTTCAACTTCGATTTTATTAATAACTACTTATGAGACCTTTTTTGGCACATACCCCTTATCTCAAGTTTTTGATCAAACTAATCCATTGACACAAACTGTTCATGGGCGAAAAGTGAGTTGTTTGGGTCCTGGAGGATTGACGGGGAGGACTGCAAGTTTTCGGAGCCGAGATATTCATCCGAGTCACTATGGGCGTATTTGTCCAATTGACACGTCCGAAGGAATCAATGTTGGACTTACTGGATCCTTAGCTATTCATGCGAGAATTGATCACTGGTGGGGATCCATAGAGAGTCCATTTTATGAAATATCTGAGAAAGCAAAAGAAAAAAAAGAGAAACAGGTGGTTTATTTATCACCAAATAGAGATGAATATTATATGATAGCAGCAGGAAATTCTTTGTCTTTGAATCAGGGTATTCAGGAAGAACAGGTTGTTCCAGCTAGATACCGTCAAGAATTCCTGACTATTGCATGGGAACAGATTCATGTTAGAAGTATTTTTCCTTTCCAATATTTTTCTATTGGAGGTTCTCTCATTCCTTTTATTGAGCATAATGATGCGAATCGGGCTTTAATGAGTTCTAATATGCAGCGCCAAGCAGTTCCGCTTTCTCGGTCCGAGAAGTGCATTGTTGGAACTGGATTGGAACGTCAAACAGCTCTAGATTCGAGGGTTTCCGTTATAGCCGAACGCGAGGGAAAGATCATTTCTACTGATAGTCACAAGATCCTTTTATCAAGTAGTGGGAAGACTATAAGTATTCCTTTAGTTACCCATCGGCGCTCTAACAAAAATACTTGTATGCACCAAAAACCTCGGGTTCCATGGGGTAAATCCATTAAAAAAGGACAAATTTTAGCAGAGGGAGCTGCTACAGTTGGTGGGGAACTTGCTTTAGGAAAAAACGTATTAGTAGCTTATATGCCATGGGAAGGTTACAATTTTGAAGACGCAGTACTAATTAGCGAACGTTTGGTATATGAGGATATTTATACTTCTTTTCACATCCGAAAATATGAAATTCAGACGGATACGACAAGCCAAGGCTCCGCTGAAAAAATCACTAAAGAAATACCACATCTAGAAGAACATTTACTCCGCAATTTGGACAGAAATGGAGTTGTTAGGTTGGGATCCTGGGTAGAAACTGGCGATATTTTAGTAGGTAAATTAACGCCTCAGATAGCGAGCGAATCGTCGTATATCGCGGAAGCTGGATTATTACGGGCCATATTTGGTCTTGAGGTATCCACTTCAAAAGAAACTTCTCTCAAACTACCTATAGGTGGAAGAGGGCGCGTTATCGATGTGAAATGGATCCAGAGGGACCCCCTAGACATAATGGTTCGTGTATATATTTTACAGAAACGTGAAATCAAAGTTGGGGATAAAGTAGCCGGAAGACACGGGAATAAGGGGATCATTTCCAAAATTTTGCCTAGGCAAGATATGCCCTATTTGCAAGATGGAACACCTGTTGATATGGTCTTCAATCCCTTAGGAGTACCCTCACGAATGAATGTGGGACAAATATTTGAAAGCTCGCTCGGATTAGCAGGGGATCTGCTAAAGAAACATTATAGAATAGCACCCTTTGATGAGAGATATGAGCAAGAGGCTTCAAGAAAACTTGTGTTTTCAGAATTATATGAAGCCAGTAAACAAACAAAAAATCCATGGGTATTTGAACCCGAGTACCCGGGAAAAAGTAGAATATTTGATGGAAGAACAGGAGACCCCTTCGAACAACCTGTTCTAATAGGGAAGTCCTATATCTTAAAATTAATTCATCAAGTTGATGAGAAAATCCATGGACGTTCTACTGGGCCCTACTCACTTGTTACACAACAACCCGTTAGAGGAAGAGCCAAGCAAGGGGGACAACGAGTAGGAGAAATGGAAGTTTGGGCTTTAGAAGGATTTGGTGTTGCTCATATTTTACAAGAGATACTTACTTATAAATCTGATCATCTTATAGCTCGCCAAGGAATACTTAATGCTACGATCTGGGGAAAAAGAGTACCTAATCACGAGGATCCTCCAGAATCTTTTCGAGTGCTCGTTCGAGAACTACGATCTTTGGCTCTAGAACTGAATCATTTCCTTGTATCTGAGAAGAACTTCCAGGTTAATAGGGAGGAAGTTTGATCGGAATAAATATAAATTCTTTTCTTATTTCTATTTTATGATTGACCAATATAAACATCAACAACTCCAAATTGGACTCGTTTCCCCTCAACAAATAAAGGCTTGGGCTAACAAAAACCTACCTAATGGGGAAGTCGTTGGCGAAGTCACAAGGCCCTCTACTTTTCATTATAAAACCGATAAACCAGAAAAAGATGGATTGTTTTGCGAAAGAATCTTTGGACCCATAAAAAGCAGAATTTGTGCTTGTGGAAATTCTCGAGCGAGCGTAGCTGAAAACGAAGACGAAAGATTTTGCCAAAAATGCGGGGTAGAATTTGTTGATTCTCGGATACGAAGATATCAAATGGGATACATCAAACTCGCATGTCCCGTGACTCATGTGTGGTATTTGAAAGGTCTTCCTAGTTATATCGCGAACCTTTTAGATAAACCCCTTAAGAAATTGGAGGGCCTAGTATACGGCGATTTCTCTTTTGCTAGGCCCAGCGCTAAAAAACCCACTTTCTTACGATTACGAGGTTTATTCGAAGATGAAATTTCATCCTGTAACCACAGCATTTCTCCCTTTTTTTCTACCCCAGGCTTTGCAACATTTCGAAATCGGGAAATTGCGACAGGAGCAGGTGCTATTAGAGAACAATTAGCAGATTTGGATTTGCGAATTATTATAGAGAATTCCTTGGTCGAATGGAAGGAATTAGAAGACGAGGGGTATAGTGGAGATGAATGGGAAGATAGAAAAAGACGAATAAGAAAAGTTTTTTTGATTAGACGCATGCAATTGGCGAAACATTTTATTCAAACAAATGTAGAACCAGAATGGATGGTTTTGTGCTTATTACCGGTTCTTCCTCCCGAATTGAGACCCATTGTTTATAGGTCTGGGGATAAAGTAGTGACTTCGGATATTAATGAACTTTATAAGAGAGTTATCCGTCGGAACAACAACCTTGCCTATCTATTAAAAAGAAGTGAATTAGCGCCAGCAGATTTAGTAATGTGCCAGGAAAAGTTGGTACAAGAAGCCGTGGATACACTTCTTGATAGTGGGTCCCGCGGGCAACCAACGAGGGATGGTCACAATAAAGTATACAAATCACTTTCAGATGTAATTGAAGGTAAAGAGGGAAGGTTTCGCGAGACTCTGCTTGGGAAACGGGTCGATTACTCGGGGCGTTCTGTCATTGTTGTGGGTCCTTCACTTTCATTACATCAATGTGGATTACCTCTAGAGATAGCAATAAAGCTTTTTCAGCTATTTGTAATTCGCGATTTAATCACGAAACGCGCTACTTCTAATGTCAGGATTGCTAAAAGGAAAATTTGGGAAAAGGAACCCATTGTATGGGAAATACTTCAAGAAGTTATGCGGGGACATCCTGTACTGTTGAATAGAGCACCTACCCTGCATAGATTAGGCATACAGGCCTTCCAACCCACTTTAGTAGAGGGGCGTACTATTTGTTTACACCCATTAGTGTGTAAGGGTTTCAATGCGGACTTTGATGGGGATCAAATGGCTGTTCATCTACCTTTATCCTTGGAAGCTCAGGCGGAAGCCCGTTTACTTATGTTTTCTCATATGAATCTCCTATCTCCTGCTATTGGAGATCCTATTTGCGTACCGACCCAAGACATGCTTATAGGACTTTATGTATTAACGATTGGAAACCGTCGGGGTATTTGTGCAAATAGATATAATAGTTGCGGAAACTATCCAAATCAAAAAGTAAGTTACAATAATAATAATTATAAGTATACGAAAGATAAAGAACCCCATTTTTCCAGTTCCTATGATGCACTGGGAGCTTATAGACAGAAACGAATCAGTTTAGACAGTCCCTTGTGGCTCCGATGGAAACTAGATCAACGCGTCATTGGGTCAAGAGAAGTTCCGATTGAAGTTCAATATGAATCTTTGGGGACTTATCATGAGATTTATGCCCACTATCTAATAGTGGGAAATAGAAAAAAAGAAATCCGTTCTATATACATTCGAAGCACTCTTGGTCATATTTCTTTTTATAGAGAAATAGAGGAAGCCATACAAGGATTTAGTCAGGCCTATTCATACACTATCTAAACAAGGAAGTTAGATTCGGCGATGCCCCTTTCGGGGGGCATTCCGATTTCGCTAGTATCATCATTTTTGCCGCGCGAATCCAGATTGAGATTAAGGAAAGGAAGTTAATTAAATTTTCGAATCACTGACTCAGGCCCATTGTCGAATCCTACTCAGCAATTGTCGAATCCTACTCAGCCGAAAAAGGGGGTACTTATGTATGGCGGAACGGGCCAATCTGGTCTTTCATAATAAAGAGATAGACGGAACTGCTATGAAACGACTTATTAGCAGATTAATAGATCATTTCGGAATGGGATATACATCCCATATACTGGATCAAATAAAGACTCTGGGCTTTCATCAAGCCACTACTACATCGATTTCATTAGGAATCGAGGATCTTTTAACAATACCCTCTAAGGGATGGTTAGTCCAAGACGCGGAACAACAGAGTTTTCTTTTGGAGAAACACTATTATTATGGGGCTGTACACGCGGTAGAAAAATTACGCCAATCCGTTGAGATATGGTATGCTACAAGTGAATATTTGAAACAAGAAATGAATTCGAATTTTCGGATAACGGATCCTTCTAATCCAGTCTATCTAATGTCTTTTTCAGGAGCTAGAGGAAATGCATCTCAAGTACACCAATTAGTAGGTATGAGAGGATTAATGGCGGATCCTCAAGGACAAATGATTGATTTACCTATTCAAAGCAATTTACGCGAGGGACTTTCTTTGACAGAATATATAATTTCCTGCTACGGAGCCCGTAAAGGGGTTGTAGATACTGCTGTACGAACAGCGGATGCTGGATATCTTACACGTAGACTTGTTGAAGTAGTTCAACATATTATTGTGCGTAGAAGAGATTGTGGTACTATCCGAGGTATTTCTGTGAGTCCTCAAAATGGGATGACGGAAAAACTTTTTGTCCAAACACTAATTGGTCGTGTATTAGCAGACGATATATATATCGGTTCACGATGCATTGCCGCTCGAAATCAAGATATTGGAATTGGATTAGTCAATCGATTCATAACTGCCTTTCGAGCACAACCATTTCGAGCACAACCAATATATATTAGAACCCCCTTTACTTGCCGGAGCACATCTTGGATCTGTCAATTATGTTATGGTCGGAGTCCCACTCATGGCGATCTGGTCGAATTAGGGGAAGCCGTAGGTATTATTGCGGGTCAATCAATTGGGGAGCCAGGGACTCAACTAACATTAAGAACTTTTCATACTGGTGGAGTATTCACAGGGGGTACTGCCGACCTTGTACGATCCCCTTCGAATGGAAAAATCCAATTCAATGAGGATTTGGTTCACCCCACACGTACCCGTCATGGGCAGCCTGCTTTTCTATGTTATATAGACTTGCATGTAACTATTCAGAGTCAGGATATTCTATATAGTGTAAATATTCCCTCAAAAAGCTTGATTCTAGTGCAAAATGATCAATATGTAGAATCCGAACAAGTAATTGCGGAGATTCGTGCCGGAACGTCCACTTTGCATTTTAAAGAAAGGGTACAAAAGCATATTTATTCCGAATCAGACGGGGAAATGCACTGGAGTACTGATGTTTACCATGCGCCCGAATATCAATATGGTAATCTTCGTCGATTACCAAAAACAAGCCATTTATGGATATTGTCAGTAAGTATGTGCAGATCCAGTATAGCGTCTTTTTCGCTCCACAAGGATCAAGATCAAATGAATACTTATTCTTTTTCTGTTGACGGAAGATATATCTTTGACCTCTCAATGGCTAATGATCAAGTAAGACATAGACTGTTGGATACTTTTGGTAAAAAAGATAGGGAAATTCTTGATTATTCAACGCCGGATAGAATCATGTCCAACGGCCATTGGAATTTTGTCTATCCTTCTATTCTTCAAGATAATTCGGATTTATTGGCGAAAAAGCGAAGAAATAGGTTCGTCATTCCATTACAATATCATCAAGAACAAGAGAAAGAACTAATATCCTGTTTGGGGATTTCTATTGAAATACCCTTTATGGGTGTTTTACGTAGAAATACTATTTTTGCTTATTTTGACGATCCACGATACAGAAAAGATAAAAAGGGGTCAGGAATTGTGAAATTTAGATATAGGACCCTAGAGGACGAATATAGGACCCTAGAGGACGAATATAGGACTCGAGAGGAAGACTCAGAGGACGAATATGGGAGCCCAGAGAACGGATATAGGACCCGAGAGGACGAATATGAAACCCTAGAAGACGAATATAGGACTCTAGAGGACGAATATGAAACCCTAGAAGATGAATATGGGATCCTAGAGGACGAATATGAAACCCTAGAAGACGAATATAGGACTCGAGAGGAAGACTCAGAGGACGAATATGGGAGCCCAGAGAACGAATATAGGACCCGAGAGGACGAATATGGAACTCTAGATGAAGACTCAGAAGACGAATATGGGAGCCCGGAGGAAGGCTCAGAGGACGAATATGGGACTTTAGAGGAAGACTCAGAAGAAGACTCAGAGGACGAATACGGGAGCCCAGAGGAAGATTCCATCTTAAAAAAAGAGGGTTTGATTGAGCATCGAGGAACAAAAGAATTTAGTCTAAAATACCAAAAAGAACTAGATCGGTTTTTTTTCATTCTTCAAGAACTGCATATCTTGCCCAGATCCTCATCCCTAAAGGTACTTGATAATAGTATCATTGGAGTGGATACACAACTCACAAAAAATACAAGAAGTCGACTAGGTGGATTGGTCCGAGTGAATAGAAAAAAAAGCCATACGGAACTCAAAATCTTTTCCGGAGATATTCATTTTCCTGAAGAAGCAGATAAGATATTAGGTGGTAGTTTGATACCACCAGAAAGAGAAAAGAAAGAATCTAAGGAATCAAAAAAAAGGAAAAATTGGGTCTATGTTCAACGGAAAAAAATTCTCAAGAGCAAGGAAAAGTATTTTGTTTCGGTTCGACCTGCAGTCGCATATGAAATGGACGAAGGGAGAAATTTAGCAACACTTTTCCCGCAGGATCTCTTGCAAGAAGAGGATAATCTCCAACTTCGACTTGTCAATTTTATTTCTCATGAAAATAGCAAGTTAACTCAAAGAATTTATCACACGAATAGTCAATTTGTTCGAACTTGCTTAGTAGTGAATTGGGAACAAGAAGAAAAAGAGGAGGCTCGTGCTTCCCTTGTTGAGGTAAGAGCAAATGATCTGATTCGTGATTTCCTAAGAATTGAGTTAGTCAAGTCCACTATTTCGTATACACGAAGAAGGTATGATAGGACAAGTGCAGGACCGATTCCCAATAATAGGTTAGATCGCACCAATACCAATTCCTTTTATTCCAAGGCGAAGATTCAATCACTTAGCCAACATCAAGAAGCTATTGGCACCTTGTTGAATCGAAATAAAGAATACCAATCTTTGATGATTTTGTTGGCATCCAACTGTTCTAGAATTGGTTTATTCAAGAATTCGAAATATCCCAATGCGGGAAAAGAATCGAATCCTAGAATTCCTATTCGAGATATTTTTGGGCCCTTAGCTGCTATTGTACCTAGTATATCGAATTTTTCTTCATCTTACTATTTACTAACGCATAATCAGATCCTGTTAAAAAAATATTTGTTCCTTGACAATTTGAAACAAACCTTCCAAGTACTTCAAGGGCTTAAATACTCTTTAATAGATGAAAATCAAAGGATTTCGAATTTCGATAGTAACATCATGTTGGATCCATTCCATTTGAATTGGCACTTTCTCCATCATGATTCTTGGGAGGAGACATCGGCAATAATTCACCTTGGACAATTTATTTGCGAAAATGTATGTCTATTTAAATCGCACATAAAAAAATCTGGTCAAATTTTCATTGTTAATATTGATTCCTTTGTTATAAGAGCAGCTAAGCCTTATTTGGCCACTACAGGAGCAACTGTTCATGGTCATTATGGAGAAATCCTTTACAAAGGAGATAGGTTAGTTACGTTTATATATGAAAAATCGAGATCTAGTGACATAACGCAAGGTCTTCCAAAAGTAGAACAAATCTTTGAAGCGCGTTCAATTGATTCACTATCGCCGAATCTCGAAAGGAGAATTGAGGATTGGAATGAGCGTATACCAAGAATTCTTGGGGTCCCCTGGGGATTCTTGATTGGAGCTGAGCTAACCATAGCCCAAAGTCGTATCTCTTTGGTTAATAAGATCCAAAAGGTTTATCGATCCCAAGGGGTACAGATCCATAATAGACATATAGAGATTATTATACGCCAAGTAACATCAAAAGTGCGGGTTTCCGAAGATGGAATGTCTAATGTTTTTTCACCTGGGGAATTAATCGGATTATTGCGAGCGGAACGAGCAGGGCGAGCTTTGGATGAATCGATCTATTATCGGGCAATCTTATTGGGAATAACAAGGGCTTCCCTGAATACCCAAAGTTTCATATCTGAAGCAAGTTTTCAAGAAACTGCTCGAGTTTTAGCAAAAGCTGCCCTACGAGGTCGTATTGATTGGTTGAAAGGCCTGAAAGAAAACGTAGTTCTGGGGGGGATTATACCTGTTGGTACCGGATTCCAAAAATTTGTGCATCGTTCCCCACAAGACAAGAACCTTTATTTCGAAATTCAAAAAAAAAATCTATTCGCGTCGGAAATGAGAGATATTTTGTTTCTCCATACAGAATTAGTTTCTTCTGATTCTGACGTAACAAACAATTTCTATGAGACATCAGAACCCCCATTTACCCCCAATTATACGATTTAAGGATACATAAAGCGGATTTTTTGACTTTAAACTAGACTTTTGACCTTAGAACACTAACAGGTCAGATTTTAGATTTTTATTTTAATAAGTAAAAGAAGTCAGTTAATTCATTAAGGTTACGTTTATACCATGTATCAATGGCCAATTCTCAGTGGAAGGTTACATCGGAACAATTATTATTTATTTCAAGCTATTTCGGCTCTTTCTTAATCTTCAAAAAGAAATAAATTCCGTAATGGAATGGTAGGATGAAAAAAAAAGAAAAAATCAAAAGGAAGTGTGGAAAAAATGACAAGAAGATATTGGAACATCAATTTGAAAGAGATGATAGAAGCGGGAGTTCATTTTGGTCATGGTATTAAGAAATGGAATCCTAAAATGGCCCCTTACATCTCGGCAAAGCGTAAAGGTACTCATATTACAAATCTCGCTAGAACGGCTCGCTTTTTATCAGAAGCTTGTGATTTAGTTTTTGATGCAGCAAGTCAGGGAAAAAGCTTCTTAATTGTTGGTACCAAAAAAAGAGCAGCGTATTTAGTAGCATCAGCTGCAATAAGGGCTCGTTGTCATTATGTTAATAAAAAGTGGTTCAGTGGTATGTTAACGAATTGGTCGATTACGAAAACTAGACTTTCTCAATTTAGAGACTTAAGAGCAGAAGAAAAGATGGGAAAATTCCACCATCTCCCAAAAAGAGATGTGGCAATCTTGAAGAGAAAATTATCGACCTTGCAAAGATATCTCGGCGGGATCAAATATATGACGAGGTTGCCGGACATTGTGATCGTCCTCGATCAGCAAAAAGAGTATATAGCTCTTCGGGAATGTGCCATTTTGGGGATTCCTACTATTTCTTTAGTCGATACAAATTGTGACCCAGATCTCGCGAATATATCGATTCCAGCCAACGATGACACTATGACTTCAATTCGATTGATTCTTAACAAATTAGTATTTGCAATTTGTGAGGGCCGTTCTCTCTATATAAGAAATCGTTGATTAAGAAGAATAGTGAATTCTTGGGCAACTGCGTAGATTTATGGGATCACTTACTATTCTTTTTTGTTTTGTATAGATAAAAGAAGGGGAATATTGATATATATTAGAGGGTATTGATATATATTATGATCTGATGTGATTTCTTGGTATCCTAAATATAAGATTAATACTTCAAGTTGCTGAGTTGAGAAAGAGATGGTTGAATCAAAAGAATTCCTTTTTTGAAGTTCAATTTTTATCAGAGGACAATATGAATATTATACCATGTTCCATTAAAACACTCAAGGGGTTATACGATATATCGGGTGTAGAAGTAGGCCAACACTTCTATTGGCAAATAGGAAGTTTCCAAATTCATGCCCAAGTACTCATCACTTCTTGGGTCGTAATTACTATCTTGCTAGGTTCAGTTATCATAGCTGTTCGGAATCCACAAACCATCCCGACCGACGGTCAGAATTTCTTCGAATATGTGCTTGAGTTTATTCGAGACTTGAGCAAAACTCAGATTGGAGAAGAATATGGTCCCTGGGTTCCCTTTATTGGAACTATGTTCCTTTTTATTTTTGTTTCGAATTGGTCGGGTGCTCTTTTACCTTGGAAAATTATACAGTTACCCCATGGGGAATTAGCAGCGCCCACGAATGATATAAATACTACTGTTGCTTTAGCTTTACTCACGTCAGCGGCATATTTTTATGCGGGTCTTAGCAAAAAAGGATTGAGTTATTTCGAGAAATATATTAAACCAACTCCAATCCTTTTACCAATTAACATCCTAGAAGATTTCACAAAACCATTATCGCTTAGTTTTCGACTTTTCGGGAATATATTGGCGGATGAATTAGTCGTTGTTGTTCTTGTTTCTTTAGTCCCCTTAGTAGTCCCTATACCGGTCATGTTTCTTGGATTATTTACAAGCGGTATTCAAGCTCTTATTTTTGCAACGTTAGCCGCAGCCTATATAGGTGAATCCATGGAGGGTCATCATTGAATTGACTAGTTTTCGAAATAATCTTTTTTTTTAGCTTAGCTCAATTCATGCATGGTTCCAGATAATCCGCTTGGTTGGAAAACAAAATAGTTAGAAATGCGTATGAATATACAACCTAGAGTTGTAGGAGAGAGAATAGACTATATTACGGAATTGTCAAAGTATATATGCATTAAGGGGGGCGGAGTCAGGCTAGATCTATATCCTTAATGTCTAGAAGTCCAGTCATCTTTTGTGCGGGTTTCCACTTTAAGGAATGATTTTCGAATCCGATTCAATAGAAAATAAGAAAATACGCAAAATAGAAGAAACAAGTGTATATGGGATATTATATATTCCTAAGTTAGATTCATTATCTAATCCGATATATCGAATTCCCTCTATATGGAATTGGATTCCATATCCAGTTCTATGCAGCATATTGTTATCAATTGTATATCTTGATTTAATTCCTATTGGATTTGGATTAGGTCGATTTCAATAGGGGTTCTTCCTCTATTTCGTCTTTTATTATGGATTAGATTATAGGGGAAATAATAGGAACTCAAGGATATCGAAGAGTAAAGAAAGAAGGATGGAATGAAAGAGTTGTTGGTTGGAAAGAAAGAGAAATAGAATAATAAGAATCATATGGATTTACACAAACCTCTAATGATTAGAAACTAAAAATGAGATCTCGAAGTAGTTCGGACAATTCAGATTATCATTTCAATTTGTACTTTTTAGTTACTTCTCCCCAATAGAGCTTAGAAGTAAGAATTTCTTGGTTGATTGTATCCTTAACCATTTCTTTTTTTTTTTGACACGAGGAACTCACCATGAATCCACTAATTGCTGCTGCTTCCGTTATTGCTGCTGGATTGGCCGTAGGGCTTGCTTCTATTGGGCCTGGAGTTGGTCAAGGTACTGCTGCAGGACAAGCTGTAGAAGGTATTGCGAGACAGCCAGAAGCAGAAGGTAAAATACGAGGTACTTTATTGCTTAGTCTAGCTTTTATGGAAGCTTTAACAATTTATGGACTAGTTGTGGCACTAGCACTTTTATTTGCGAACCCTTTTGTTTAATCCTAAAAAAGAAAATGAGTGCTTTAGATTAGATACTTTTTTCTTTTTTTAGTAAATTGGTATTTGCTTCTGCAATTCCAATTATATCAATACTTTACTCCTATTTATTACTCCTGGAATTATCTATTTATTGGGACAGACAATACCCCACCCCAGGAAGGGCTGATTTGAGGATGATCAATTTAGAGGATATGCTCGCCTTCTTCCTTCCCGTCCTTAGTTTAGGACAGTGGAAAGTCTTTTTCCTTTTATTTTAGGAATTTTGAGAACATTTCAACAAAGGAGGTCTTTCACAGGTCAAACGAGACCTAAGACTTAATCTAAAATAAATTACTAGATTGAATCTATTTGCATTAAAAAAAAATTGCATTAAAAAAACCGATCAAAAAAGGGCGAGCGAAGTAAGTGATCGAAAAACTTTGTTCTTTGTTCGTCCTATCTATAAGAGGAGAGCATATGAAAAATGTAACCCATTCTTTCGTTTTTTTAGCTCACTGGCCATCCGCTGGGAGTTTCGGGCTTAA